AAAACTTTTTGACTTCCCGGTATAAAGAGATTTCCCTAATGCCAAAGCTTTTAACGCCGATCGAGAGCCCTTCCCTTTCCAAATCTTTTTACGAATACGCTTTTTTGATATAGAAGTGCGTTTTTTCGGAACTGCCATTTCAAAATGAAGAAGTTTCCTATTAGTCTAGTTGAATGTGAAACACATCTAGTGTTCAAAACGAATGGTTAGTGCCTATTCACTATCTATTTTTTCTCTTACTACTTAAATGATCCGAAGAGTTGTAATGAAATTCTTTATTTAAATAATATTTAGTCCTCGAATTTTTTCATTTGATAATTTTCGAAGGTCTTCAAAAATTCACGTTTATAGTTTCTGGAAACTGCTTCAAGTCGAGTGAAAATTTCGACTCGGTCTTTCAGCAAAATTTTATCCCATTCTGTTGCATCGCGGTAACTTGCAACGATGTCACAAAAGCTTTCTTCAAAGCTTTGAGCCTTTTTCTCCAGCAAAGGGAAGATCGAGAACCATGCGTAGAAAAAATCACACGTATCATAAGTTTCGACTTCCATATCTATTTGATGGGAAGTAAACGTGGCCTTGAATTCTTCATAGTAGAATTCCACAATTCCCTCAAGAATTCGAAAAGCCAGGATTATCTGTTCTCCATCATCTAAATAATTATCGAGAAACTCTATTTCATAATTGTAGAGTTTTAAAGAAGAATGCTGGTCGATAAAAATTGCAAGAACTTCCATAGCCAATTTCTCTGTGAGAGCTGCTAAGGCCTTCTCAAATGAAGAATTGGCCGGCCGGGGATTGTTGAATTGAGTCATTGCTAAAATGAGAATTATCCTAGGTTCTATTGTTTTGTTCCGATGGAACCTTCCCTTCTATCGTAGATTGGCCTTAGATACATGGCCAAGCCATTATTCTTTTCTATTCATTATTATATTATTATTTCTATTACTATTACCAAATCAAACGAGTGGATCAAATCCAAATATGGATCCTTTTCAAATAAAAGAAAAGGGTGAATCTGCCCTTAGGAATCATTAAATACTCTAAAGGATTGTTCTGATGTATCATGGAAATTCTGTGAAAGGAAAGAATCAAATAATTTTTTGTGGTGAAACAAAATATCTCTCATTTCCCCCTCGAAGAGACTCTTCTTGTTTATTTCCAAGGGAATTTTGTTATGTTGCCTTGAAGGGTGCACTAATCCTTTGACTTTGAATCCGGTACCAACAGGTATCATTCCCCCCAGAACAACGTTCTCTTTCAGGCCTTTCAACCAATCGATACGACCCCGGAGAGCCGCTTTTGCTAAAACTCTCGCAGTTTCCTGAAAACTCGCTTCAGATATGAAACTTTGAGTATTCAGAGATGCTTTTGTTATTCCCAATAAAATGGCTCGGTAACAGATCGCTTCTTCCAAAGCGCGTCCAGTTCGTTCCGCTCGTAACAATCCAACCAGTTCTCCGGGTGAAAAAACATTAGACATTCCGTCTTCTGAAACCACCACTTTTGATTTGATGTTACTAGCCTTTCCCGTAAGTCGATGACTATTCATAGCTATTACTTTGACACCAAAGAAGAGTTCAACCCAATGCTTTATTTCTGTCCTAGTTGATTCTGATTCGATATGAGGGGAAGCCGATCTTCTTGGATCGACTCCGGGCAGTCAAGACGTCCTGCAATTTGGAGTCGAATTCCTCGAGATCCTTCCAAGTATTAATGTGCTTCCCCCACCCACTGAATTTTGATTATGAAGCGCCAGGTCCGTGGCAATTGGTACCAAATCCCTATGACAGATACTATCGAGGAGGATCCGAGCTTGCCTCTCCCGGCTGGTTTGAAGCGCCAGCTAGTCCACGGACTTGTATTACATGCTGTAAACTTTGGAGTAATATTTGCAAATCATCGGTAAACGCTTCTTCAGAAATCCATTCCCGAAGCTCCACAAGGCTAGTGGTTAGTTTCTGCACCCGCCTCATCGCTGTAACTGCCACAGTATATGCCTTGTCGACATAGATTCGTTTCTCCATTGCGAGTAAGTCCTCTTTCAATTTTTTTCGGATGGCTCGGTGCTTTCTTCGCTGGAAAAGCGCCCTTTCCCCGCTTCGTATATAAAGCCTTCGCATAGGTCGACCGGAATGTTTCACCGACGTGAAACGCTGAACAGGTCCTTGCGTGGATGAGGCAATTTCCTCTTCTGGGGGTTTCATCGGCCTGAAATGCTGAACTGAGCTTTCAGGGGATGAGGGAATTTCCTCATCTAGCTGAGATGTAATATTGTCCACCCATAGAGACGGGCGGTTGGCGGAGCCATTCTCGTTCAACACGGTTTCATCCATGTCTTCTTCCGAAATCCCATCAGAAGGATCGTGTGCATTTTTAAAAAAATTGAATTGAATTTTTTTGTGTTTAAATAAAAGAAAACTCCCTTTTAGCGATTCTCGTTTTGGAGTTGGTGTTGTTAGACCACCATCCCAGTTAGCCGGGCATAGTCGCAAGCCAGTTTTCCAGCCAGATAAAGATACTAATGAAAGAATGCTCAGGTAGAGCCATTTTCCCATATAAGCTCCTCCTCGACATTTAGTCGATAATTTATTTATTAATATACTTTAATTATAGCATTAAAAACGTAAAAGGATTACAAAAGGCTTTTTGTAATCTAAAGAAGCTACCCTGGGACGAAAGGGAGCGAACCTTCGATATGCCGGGTTCAAAACCCGGTGCCTTGCCGCTCGGCCACGCCCTAGTATATATATATAGATATACTATATAAACTAGATGCGTTTGCGTCAACAGGTCGCCGCATATCTTGTTGAAATATTATTCATTATTCATGGTTTTCAAAAATGGATTTCTATACAGAAACTCTAATTTCAATAGGACATGAGAATGGGTTGCCCGGGATTCGAACCCGGAACTAGTCGGATGGAGTAGATAATTTCCTTCTTAAATAAGTAAAAATCCCTCCCCAAGCCGTGCTTGCATTTTTCATTGCACACGGCTTTCCCTATGTATACATTTCAAACTCCGTTCCTTCATTAGAAAAAAAAAAGTGGAATACTCAGTTGATTTAATCCTTACGACATCAACATTTCAGAATAGAAATAGGGAAAAATTTTGTTAGTTCGTCATTCTTTATCTTTATTAGATTCCTTCGAATTCAAATTTCCATTTACACGCTTTCAGAACGAATCAGTCATGATTGGCCAAATCATGGATAGAACTAATATCCAAATACCAAACCCTCGTTCTATATAACCTCCGCGAAATAGAAGAAGCTCGGGGAAAGGTCAAGGAAAGAACCTCTTCTTCTGTCGTAAAGAATTCTTCCAATAATTCTGAGCTGAATCTTTTCAAAAAAGCCCTTACAGTACTTTTGTGTTTACGAGCTAAAGTTCTAGCACAAGAAAGTTGAAGTATATACTTTATACGAGACAAACTCTTTTTTTTTGAGGATCCACTATAATAATGAGAAAGATTTCTGGATATACGCCCGAAGCGGTCAATAATATCAGAATCTGATAAATCGACCCAAACCGCCTTACTAATAGGATGACCTGCTCTATTACAAAATTTTGATTTAGCCAATGCTCCAATTAGGGGAATAATTGGAAGAATCGTATCAAATTTCTGAATAGCATTATCGCTTAGAAATGACTTTTCTAGCATTTGATTGCGGACCCTTGAAGTCTTTCGCCGCACACTTGAAAAATAACCCAAAAAATCAAGGGAATGATTGGATAATTGGTTTCTATGGATTCTTCTTAGTTGAGACCACTGGGAAAAATAAGATTGCCATAAATTTACAAAGTAATATTTCCATTTATTCATCAAATGGGACGTACCTTTTGAAGCGAGAATTGCTTTTCCTTGATACCTAACATAATGCATGAAAGAATTCTCGAACACCCATAGATTGACTTGCAAAGCCCTGGACAAGCCTTCTCCAAGATGCTCTATTTTTCCATAGAAATAGATTCGTTCAAGAAGGGCTCTAGAAGATGTTGATCGTAAATGAGAAGATTGGTTACGGAGAAAGACAAAGACGGATTCGTATTCCCATATATGAGAATTATATAGGAAGAAAAAGAATCTTGGATTTCTTTCGGAAAAAGAAGGACCGGCTTTCTTTGAAGTAATAAGACTATTCCAATTAGGAAACTCGTGGAGAAAGAATCTTAATAAATGCAAAGACGAAGCATCTTTTAGCCAGTAGCGAAGAGCTTGAACCAAGATTTCTAGGTGGATTGGGTAAGGTATTAGTATATCCAATACATAATTAGAATGTGCAATTTTGTCCTCTAAAAAAGAAAATATTGAGTGAATTGATCGTAAATTGTCGGATTTTACTATACCTTGCCCTCTCTTTTCGAGCTTTTCTAGCGAAGATAGAAATCGTAGAGAAAATGGAATTTCCATAATGACCGAAAATCCCTCTAATAGCATTTGAGAATCCAAATTCTTGTTGCGTCCCGAAAACGGCTTTTGTTTAGAATCATTCGGAGAATGAATCAAATAATTCTGGTCCAACATTCGAGTAATTAACCGTTTCACAATTAGCAAGCTGAATTTATTGTCATAATCTGCATTTTTCAACAAAATCGATCTATTTAAACCATGATCATGAGCAAGTGCATAAATATACTCCTGAAAGATAAGTGGATATAAGAAGTCGTGTTGTTGAAATCTATCGAGCTCTAAAGCACTTTGAAATTCCTCCATTTTCAAGTCTATTTGAACCAAAGGTCGAGGATTTTAGGGGTTCTCAAATGATACATAGTGCAATCCAGTCAAAACAAGGTATTTCTTATAGTAAGAAAGGAATAGATACCTCGGATACAGGTAAACTTATCATCAGATTCTCTATCCTCTCTTTTTCCATTTAATTGAAGTAGTTTATAGTCGTTCTAGGATAAGAAGATGTTTAGAAATCCTTTATTTCTTCAACCCAATCGCTCTTTTGATTTTGGAAATTTTTTGATCAATATACTGTTTCTTATACACACACATTTCCATTGTGGAATGGAGAATGGTAATATTTAGGATTCATTCAAAAATAAAGAATCCGCTCAGGGGAGAAGCCCTTCCCGTATCAGCCACTAATCTATTTTTAACGTCTAATTAGATCGGGTAATCATTCAAATTAAGAATGGGAGCTCGTTACTTTTTCTTTCCTTAGAATTTCAAAAAATTAATTGAAGCCACAGGGCTCTATCCATTTATTCATTCGACCCAACTTGAAATTGAATATATTTTGCAACCTTCCAATAAGTTAAAGAAAGTTTTCTACCGATCTGGTAAAAAGAAAATATTCTCAGAATTCTTGATTGATACGACATGCTATTTTTTCCATTCATTCCCTTTCAGGATCAGTCGTGGTCTTCCAAACTTAACCGATGGTATGGATGAATCCCTCACTTCATCCAAATGTGTAAAAGATCCTAGTCGCACTTAAAAGCCGAGTACTCTACCGTTGAGTTAGCAACCCGAATAGAATAAAAGAGTATGTAGATACAATCAGAATCCAAATAAATGATTAGACGAGGTAATCAAACCCTAAAAACACATTTTCTAATCGATTAAAAAGAGAAAACGGGATAACTCAGACGAAAATAGAATCAATTTGACGATCAAAGAAAAAACAAAAAATCAATGCCAAAATGGGCCGATCATCCCTTATCGTATTCACTTTTTCAATCCAAAATTGTTCAAAGCACATCCAAGGAACCCATTAGTTGAATAAAGTTTGGTAAAAACCAAACCTATGGGACGGAAATAAATAGATTGGCACTACATAATGAATTATATTTGTTCAATGCGTTCTTGTCAATATAAAGGTTCAAGAAAAGAATACAATTTCAATGGAAATAAGATTCAAAAAAAAGGACTTGTGTTGGATTGGCACTACATAAATACAAAAAGTTTAGATAGGGGAATAAATTAGAAATTAGAAGTATAAAAAGATCTCGGATTTTTAAAAGTTCTAAAAAGTTCTATAAGAATCACTATCCCCCCGTTTTGATTTACTTAATTAATTGGATGAAATTGGAGGGGCAAAGTTCTTTAAAAACCTCTGACTTCTTTAAGATGTCCCGAACCGTTTCTGTAGGCTGAGCACCCCTTTCAAGGAAATATAGAATAGCAGGAACGTTTAAATATGTTTGCTTATTTATCGGATCATAGAAACCCACTTTACCAAGATCTCTTCCTTCTCTTCGGGATCGAACATCAATTGCAACGATTCGATAAGTCGCACGTTGCTTTCTACCACATCGTTTTAAACGAAGTTTTACCATAACACTCCTCTCATTTGGAAACCCTATGAAATTGATTCAATTATGGAATCATGAATAGTCATTGGTTCAGGTGGTACATCAACATAATAAGCTATACTTTTTCTTCGAAATAAATATATACAGAGATGCTAAAGATTTTTCTGAAGAAATCTTCTCAAGACTCCGTCTTTTATTGTATGAATGGATGAATGGATGAATGGATGAATGGATAAATAAAAACAAAACTTTTTGACTTCCCGGTATAAAGAGATTTCCCTAATGCCAAAGCTTTTAACGCCGATCGAGAGCCCTTCCCTTTCCAAATCTTTTTACGAATACGCTTTTTTGATAGAGAAGTGCGTTTTTTTGGAACTGCCATTTCAAAATAAAGAAGTTTCCCATTATTCTAGTTGAATGTGAAACACATCTAGTGTTCAAAACGAATGGTTAGTGCCTATTCACTATCTATTTTTTCTCTTAGTCACTATACAACAAATCCATTTTGTTCAAACATGGTTTATATCGTCAAGTGTACCCATTCCCAATTTCATTCCAATCAAATGATCCACGGCTGCCAATATATCTCCTGAGAACAAAAATGTATTGTTCTCAGGAGATATATTGGTAATTGCTAGAGAATTTAGAGGAATTCCGATTTTTTTATTGAAGAGAAAACGAAAAATTGAAGTGGTGTATTGTTCTCAGGAGATATATTGGTAATTGCTAGCGAATTTAGAGGAATTCCGATTTTTTTATTGAAGAGAAAACGAAAAATTGAAGTGGTGTATTGTTCTCAGGAGATATATTGGTAATTGATAGAGAATTTAGAGGAATTCCGATTTTTTTATTGAAGAGAAAACAAAAAATTGAAGTGGTGTATTGAAATTCTTCAAATAAAATTGACTAGTCGTATTTGTCAAAGATCCTTGCCAATTCGGTCTTATACGTTATTAAGACTTCTTTAAGTCTACAGAAAATATTTACTCGATCTTTTAACAAGATCGAGGCCCATTGTGTTGTATCGCAGTTACTTGATACACAATGGAAAAAGACACGTTCGAAGCTTAGAGTCTCAGTCTCTAGTGTTTCTAACAACTCAGAGAACGGGCAATGCATACCAAAATCCTCCTCGTTATCATCTTCAAACTGCATAAAAATTTCGTGAGTCATAAACGACTCATTGAATTGTTTATAGTACCTTTCCATTATGTCCTGAAGTATTCCAAAA